GTGGGTTTGTGTCTTGTTATTTTTGTTGTGTGGTTTGTATTTTTGTTTGATTTTTTGTGGGGGCTTGAAGGTAGGGGTGTTTTATATAATTTTGTGGGGTGGGCGAGAAAATTTTTGTATGGTGGATGTGTGTTGGTGTTGTAGGAGAAAGTAGTTAATTTTTCATGTAAATTGGTGAAAAAAAATGTCAAGATAAAATAACGAATGAAAATTGATGGAAAATTTGGAAATTAATTGGAAGTCTCAGCAAAGTGGCAATAAAGTAAGCATGTCCGGCAAGCATTTCATTATACAGTGCCTGCTAAGGTAAACGGCGCGGGGGCCATGAATGGGGTCAAAGTGCATCAGTGTCAAGTTTGCGTAGGGCTTATCCTTCAACCATGACAGTTTGGGTGTTCGGTAAGCGTTAGCCAGCTCGGCGGTCATATGATGTACATGTCAAGAGGAAGATAACTCCTGCTACGCACTGGAAGGGTTTATTGAAAGGACGTTAGAAGAAGAGAAGAACAAGAGAAGTTGGATGCCGCGATAACGAGAGAGAGGGAGGAGCGACCATACCCAGCACTTGTATCTGTGAAGGGCAAGGAGGGAGGATGGTACCAGGTTATGGTCCTGAAGTTACAACCGGTGGCGCAAAAGAGCAAGTTGGGCTTCGAGGGTTAGAGGGAAAGTATGTCCTTGAAGACAATAACCTAAAGCAGCACTGACGTTGAGTAGCTCGGTTCTCGTGAGAAGCACGGTTAATAGATAACCAGGTTCTCTGGCTTGGGAGTGCTTGAAGGCTGTTGGAGAGGGATCTGTCTTAGGAGGTGGGCGAATATCATGACTAGGGGCATTCAAAGGTGTACTGTGACATTAGTCGTGTTTGGGGTGGGGTAGTGTACGATAAGCATTTACCGATCTTGTGTAACGCTTGTGTTGGGTTGGAGGGAGATATCAGTTGGGTGGGTGGTACCTGAAGCAAAAATGGGGGGGGTGGATGACTGTCCGAACATTATCTCATGGGCCAAAGTGTTTGAGATTGTGTTGGAGGAGAGGTTGGTATTTAGGTGGATTATCCTACATTCATGTAGTGTCTGATGGGGACATGAATGTAATGCACAGTACCACATAGTTTAGTATGCATTAGATAAATGCTGCGGGGGGGGAGGGGGGGGGAAAAAGGAAAGGAGAAGAAGTAAGGGGTTCCTGTAGTTAAAGTTTTGTAACGACAGTTTTTCAGGCTGTAGATCTCGGAGAGAGGCCGAGTAGGAACTATGATGAAGTTTGTTTTATTTCTTGGTTTGTTATTTGTTTTAGGGGGGTTGGCAGTTTCTTCTAATCCATCTCCTTATTATGGAGTGGTAGGGTTGGTTGTGGCGTCTATTGCAGGGTGTGGGTGATTGGTGAGTCTGGGGGCTTCCTTTGTCTCTTTGGTGCTGGTCATAGTTTATTTAGGGGGGATGTTGGTAGTGTTCGTTTATTCTGTGTCGTTGGCGGCGGATCCTTATCCTGAGTCTTGGGGAGATTTAGGGGTTGTTGGGTATGGGCTTGGGATGGGTTTAGTTGTTATAGTGGGAATTGTTTTGAGTGAGGTGTATGGGGTTTTGGTGGATGCTGGGTCAGTGAATAATGCGGGCTTTTCTTTAGTTCGGTTGGATTTTGCCGGGGTGGCAATTTTTTATTCTTGGGGTGTTGGGTTGTTTTTAATTGGTGGGTGAGGGCTGCTTTTGACTTTGTTCGTGGTTTTAGAGCTTGTGCGGGGGTTGTCTCGGGGGGCGGTTCGGGCTGTTTAGGGTTGTCAGAGAGTAGTTTAATGTGAGAATGCCAGCTTTGGGAGTTGGTGATGAGGGTTTGAGTCCCTTCTTTCTGATGTGTGGGGGGGTGAGGAGGTTAGCGTGGTGGATGTGTGTTGGTGTTGTAGGAGAAAGTAGTTAATTTTTCATGTAAATTGGTGAAAAAAAATGTCAAGATAAAATAACGAATGAAAATTGATGGAAAATTTGGAAATTAATTGGAAGTCTCAGCAAAGTGGCAATAAAGTAAGCATGTCCGGCAAGCATTTCATTATACAGTGCCTGCTAAGGTAAACGGCGCGGGGGCCATGAATGGGGTCAAAGTGCATCAGTGTCAAGTTTGCGTAGGGCTTATCCTTCAACCATGACAGTTTGGGTGTTCGGTAAGCGTTAGCCAGCTCGGCGGTCATATGATGTACATGTCAAGAGGAAGATAACTCCTGCTACGCACTTGAAGGGTTTATTGAAAGGACGTTAGAAGAAGAGAAGAACAAGAGAAGTTGGATGCCGCGATAACGAGAGAGAGGGAGGAGCGACCATACCCAGCACTTGTATCTGTGAAGGGCAAGGAGGGAGGATGGTACCAGGTTATGGTCCTGAAGTTACAACCGGTGGCGCAAAAGAGCAAGTTGGGCTTCGAGGGTTAGAGGGAAAGTATGTCCTTGAAGACAATAACCTAAAGCAGCACTGACGTTGAGTAGCTCGGTTCTCGTGAGAAGCACGGTTAATAGATAACCAGGTTCTCTGGCTTGGGAGTGCTTGAAGGCTGTTGGAGAGGGATCTGTCTTAGGAGGTGGGCGAATATCATGACTAGGGGCATTCAAAGGTGTACTGTGACATTAGTCGTGTTTAGGGTGGGGTAGTGTACGATAAGCATTTACCGATCTTGTGTAACGCTTGTGTTGGGTTGGAGGGAGATATCAGTTGGGTGGGTGGTACCTGAAGCAAAAATGGGGGGGTGGATGACTGTCCGAACATTATCTCATGGGCCAAAGTGTTTGAGATTGTGTTGGAGGAGAGGTTGGTATTTAGGTGGATTATCCTACATTCATGTAGTGTCTGATGGGGACATGAATGTAATGCACAGTACCACATGGCTGTAACAATATGAAAAAGGGCCTGTGGGGGGGAAGGGGGGGGCCCTTATGGGGGAAAACTCTAAGAAGGGGTGTAATCTTCAATCTTTGGCTTACAAGACCAATGTTTTTATAAACTATTAGAGTTAGTTATAATTTGAGTAGCTTGTTTTCTAAGAGGGAGACAAGGGGGAAAAGGACTAGGATGATAGTGAAGTAGGTGAAGGAGGCTAGCTGTCCAATAATGATGAATGGATGTTCAACTGGTTGGCTGCCTACTCAGGTGAGGACAAGGAGGTTGGCTACTAGGGTTCAGAATAGAATTTGTGATAGGGGTCGGAAGGTTATTGATCGTAGTTTGGATGTGTGTAATAGTGGGATGAGGAATAGGACTAGGACTGAAGCGGCTAGGGCTAGTACTCCTCCTAGTTTGTTTGGGATGGATCGGAGGATGGCGTAGGCGAATAGGAAGTATCATTCGGGTTTGATGTGGGGCGGTGTTGCTAGAGGGTTGGCTGGTGTGAAGTTTTCTGGGTCGCCTAGGAAGTTGGGGGTGAATAGAGCCACGGCGGCTAGTGAGATGAACATGATAGCAAATCCTAGGATGTCTTTGATGGAGTAGTATGGGTGGAATGGGATTTTATCGCAGTCTGATGGGATTCCTAGTGGGTTGTTTGATCCTGTTTCGTGTAGTAGGGTGAGGTGTACTAATGTGAGTCCTGCGATGATGAAGGGAAGTAGGAAATGAATGGCGAAGAATCGGGTCAGTGTTGGATTGTCTACTGAAAATCCGCCTCATGCTCATTCTACCAGGGTTTGTCCGATGTATGGGATTGCTGAGAATAGGTTAGTGATTACTGTAGCACCTCAGAAGGATATTTGTCCTCATGGGAGGACGTATCCTACAAATGCGGTAGCCATTAGGGCTAGTAAGAGGACTACTCCGACGTTTCAGGTTTCTTTATTTAGGTACGAACCGTAGTAGAACCCTCGGCCGATGTGAAGGTAGATGCAGATGAAGAAGAAGGAGGCGCCATTTGCATGGAGGTTGCGGATTAGTCATCCAAATTGGACGTTTCGGCATGTGTGGGCAACTGATGCAAATGCTAGGTTGGTGTCTGCTGTGTAGTGCATGGCTAGTAGTAGGCCTGTGACAATTTGTGTGATTAGGCAGATGCCTAGTAGTGAGCCAAAGTTTCATCAGGTTGAGATATTTGATGGAGTTGGGAGGTCGATTAGAGAATCGTTGATGATTTTTAGGAGAGGGTGATTTTTACGTAGATTGAGAGCCATTGGGTTGGTTCTGTATGTGGATATGAGGATGATGAGGGTGGATAGGGCGAAGGAGCCTAAGTAGGCTTTAATTAGGCCGGAGTGTAGGGGAGTAGCGGCTTTGGTTGCTGTTAGTTGTAGTTTGGCAAGTCCTTCTGGTCCTACTAATTTGAGTCAAGAGAGGTCTATGAGGTGTGAGGCAATGTTTTGTCCTCCGGCTAGGAAGTTTGTTATGTTGAGTCGGTGTGTTAGAGGGTTGAAGTATCCTAAGGATACGGAAAAGTTGTAGAATGGGTTTTGTTTTGTTAGGATAAGGGTTTGTGTTATTTTTGACACTTCTAGTGCTAAAGCAATTCCTAGTGCTGTGACCACTAGGGCTGTTATTTTAATGGACAGTGGTATGGTTATTGGTGGTGTTTTTGTGGGTGGAATGTATGATGTGATGATGAGTCCTGCTGTAATGCTTCCTAGAGCGAGTCGGGTAATTGGGGAGGTTACAGCGGGGTTGTTTTCATTTATTGGGGTGAGAGGAGGGATTCGTACGAATCCTGTTTGTACTATGATGGTTATGCGTATTGTATATACTGCGGTGAATGCTGTGGCTAGTAGAGTGAGTAGGAGGGCTCAGGTGTTTAGGTAGGAGGTAGTTAGGTTTTCGATGATTTGGTCTTTTGAGTAGAATCCTGCGAGGAATGGGGTTCCTATTAGTGCGAGGTTGCCGATGGTTAGGCATGCGGTGGTTGTTGGTAGTATTTTTTGTAGTCCTCCTATTTTTCGGATGTCTTGTTCTCCGTTAAGGCTGTGAATGATAGAGCCTGAGCATAGGAATAGCATGGCTTTGAAGAAGGCGTGGGTGGAGATGTGAAGGAAGGCTAGTTGTGGGAGGTTTAATCCAATGGTTACTATTATTAGGCCCAGTTGGCTTGAAGTGGAGAAGGCGATGATTTTTTTGATGTCATTTTGGGTTAAGGCACATGTAGCTGCGAATAATGTGGAGAGAGCGCCAAGGCATAAGCATAGTGTCAGGGCTGTTTGGTTGTTGTTGAATAGTGGGTGCGTTCGGATGAGTAGGAAGATTCCGGCGACCACTATAGTACTAGAGTGGAGTAATGCGGATACAGGGGTTGGGCCCTCTATGGCGGCTGGTAGTCAGGGGTGGAGTCCAAATTGGGCGGATTTACCTGTTGCAGCTAGGATGAGGCCTAGAAGTGGGAGGGTGGGGATTTGATGGGGGGAGGATAATTGTTGGATTTCTCAGGTGTTTATAGTGTAAGCTAATCAGGCTATGCAAAGAATGAGACCAATGTCTCCGACCCGGTTATATAGGACAGCTTGGAGGGCAGCAGTGTTAGCTTCGGCCCGGCCGTGTCATCAGCTAATTAGGAGGAAGGATATGATTCCTACTCCTTCTCATCCAATGAATAGGATGAATAGGTTGTTGGCGATAATTAGGATGAGCATAGCGATTAGAAAGAATAGTAGGTAGGTGAAGAATTTTGTGATGTAGGGGTCTGAGGCTATGTATCATGTTGCGAATTGTAGAATGGATCATGACACGAATAGGGCGATTGGAAAGAATGTAAGGGAGTAGAAGTCTATTTTAAGGCTGATTGGGATTTTGAAGTTTATAATGAATTTTCATTCTCACAGGGTTAGAAGACATTCTGTTCCTGAGTAGATGTGAATTGTTATTGGGATTAGGCTAATCAGGAAGGAGGTTTTTACTGTGTTTGTGATGATGTCTGGGGTATTTTTGAGTTTGCTTGATATAAGCGGTAGGATAATGGGGGTGGATAGAGTGGTTAGGGTGAGTAGTATGGAAGTGATTAGGACTAGTGATAGGTCCATTACTTTCACTTGGATTTGCACCAAGATGAGTGGCTCCTAAGACCATTGGATTACTGTTATCCTTTGAAAGTAAGGGGGCTGAGGTTTTAGACTCAGATGCAAGAGTTAGCAGTTCCTGCTGGTTTAACCTCCCCTCGGCGAGTAAGAAGATTTTAACTTCTATTTTTAGAATCACAGTCTAACGTTTGAGTTGAAACTATACTTGCATATGGGGATGCCGGAGATTAGGTCGGGTTTGAAGATAAGTAGGATTATGGGAATTATGTGTAAGGTTATGAGGAGGTGTTCTCGTGTGGTTGAGTTTTGGAGAGATGTAATGTGGGATGGAAGTACTCCTCGTTGTGTTATCATTAGTATGTACAGGGTGTATGAGGCGGTGAGTAAGATTGCGGCTCCTGTTAGAATAAGGGTGAACGAGGATCAGTTGAATAAGGCAATTATGATGGTTAATTCTGCCATGAGGTTGATTGTTGGGGGGAGTGCTATGTTTGTTAGGTTTGCTAAGAGTCATCAGATGGCTATGAGTGGGAGGAGGGGTTGGAGTCCTCGTGTTAATAGTAGGATTCGGCTTTGGGTGCGTTCGTAGTTGGTGTTGGCCAAGCAGAATAGTATTGAGGATGTAAGTCCGTGTGAGATTATTAGGATTATTGCTCCCGAGAATGCTCATTGAGTTTGAATTATGGTAGCGGCGATGACTAGTCCTATGTGGCTTACGGATGAGTAGGCGATTAGTGATTTTAGGTCGATTTGTCGTAAGCAGATAGCGCTGGTTATTAGTGCTCCTCATAGTGCGAGGGTGATAAATGGGTAGTGGAGGTTGTTTAATGAAGGGTTCACTAGGAGTGTTAGTCGTATGATACCATATCCTCCGAGTTTTAATAGAAGGGCGGCTAGGAGCATGGAGCCGGCGATTGGAGCTTCTACATGGGCTTTTGGTAGTCATAGGTGTAGGCCGTATAGGGGGGCTTTGACTATAAAGGCGAGGAGTAGGGCTAGGGTGCATATTGAGCTAGTTCAAGAGGGAGCGATAGTTGGGTGTGAGAGTTTTAGTATTGGGAAGTATAGTGTGCCTGTCTGGTTGTGGAGATGTATAATGGCAATTAGTAGTGGGAGGGAGCTAGCGAGTGTGTAGAGTAGTAGGTAGGTGCCAGCGTTTAGTCGTTCTGGTTGGCTTCCTCATCGGGTAATAAGGATTAGAGTAGGGATTAAGGTGGCTTCAAATGCAATGTAGAATAGTATGAGTTCTGAGGCCGAGAAGGCTAGTAGGATAGATGGTTGGGCTAGGATTATTGTAGTGATGAAAATTCGTTTGCGAATGGTGGGTTCTTGTTCTAGGTGGTTTTGGCTTGCTATGAGTATTAGGGGGAGGAGTCAGCATGATAGTACTAGCAAGGGGGAGGAGATTTGGTCGATGGCAGTTCATGGGGATAGGTTTTTGTTTGGGTAGTATGTGGGCACTAGTCATTGTAAGCTGGCGGCAGCGATTAGCAGGCTGTATGTTGTAGTATTGGTTCATAGCTGTTTGCGGGGAGATAGGAAGGTTAGTGGGAGGAGTATGATGGTTGGAATGATGATTTTTAGCATTGGAGTAGGTTGAAGTTGAGGAGGTGGTCGGAGCCGTGGGTGCGGGTGGAAGCTACAAGTAGGGCGAGTCCTGTGCCTGCTTCACAAGCGGAGAAGGTGAGTAAGAGGATGGGTAGGAGGGTGGGGGATGATGTTTGTGTTTGGATTGGTCATATTGATAGGGCGACGTATATGGATAGTATTATACTTTCTAGGCATAGTAGGGCTGAGACTAAGTGGGTTCGGTGGAAGGCTAGGCCTAGGCTGCTTAAGGTAAAGGTTGCGTAAAAGCTTAGGTGAAGTAGGGTCATGAAGAAAGTTATAGGGTGTGAGCTATAATCTGTTGAGTCGAAATCAACTGTCTTGATTAGACTAACTTTCTTATTCTGCTCATTCTAGTCCTCCTTGGGCTCATTCGTATACTAGTCCCAGGGTGAGGAAGAGGATTAGGGTGGATGTTCAAATTAGTGTGGTAGTGGGGTCTTGGAGTTGGGTGGCTCATGGTAGGGGTAGTAGGAGGGCGATTTCTAGGTCGAAAAGTAGGAATAGAATGGCCACTAGGAAGAATCGGATTGAGAATGGTAGTCGAGCAGATCCTAGTGGGTCAAAGCCGCATTCGTAGGGTGATAGTTTTTCTGAGTCTGGGGTTATTTGGGCGATTCAGAAGTTTAGTGCGGTTAGGGCAAGGCTTAGTGTTAGGGATAGGATTATTATGAATGTGACTATATTCATTACTCTTCTCTGGGGTTGCACCAGATTTTAAGGATTGGAAGTCGATTGTAATAAATATACTAGAAGAGTATGATCCTCATCAGTAGATGGTTGTGTAAAGGAACAGTCAGACGACATCTACAAAGTGTCAGTATCAGGCAGCTGCCTCGAAGCCAAAGTGGTGATTTGGTGTGAAGTGGTACTTGATTAGGCGTAAGAGGCACACTAGTAGGAATGTGGATCCAATGATTACGTGGAGGCCGTGGAATCCAGTAGCGACAAAGAAGGTGGAACCATAGACGCCGTCTGCGATGGAGAATGGGGCTTCGTAGTATTCCATGCCTTGAAGGCCGGTGAAGTAGAATCCTAGGAGAATTGTAAGGGTAAGGGCGTGGATTGCTTGTTTTCGGCGTGCTTCTGTGATGCTGTGGTGGGCTCATGTGACGGTAACTCCTGAGGCTAGTAGGATAGCGGTGTTTAAAAGGGGAACATCCATGGGGTCTAGGGGTTTAATTCCTACAGGAGGTCATTGTCCACCTAGTTCTGGGGTTGGGGCAAGGCTTGAGTGGAAGAAGGCTCAAAAGAATCCTAGGAAGAAGAAGGCTTCGGATGTGATGAATAGGATTATGCCGTAGCGTAGACCTTTTTGGACTGTGGGGGTGTGGTGTCCTTGGAATGTGCTTTCTCGTACAATGTCTCGTCATCATTGAAATATTACTAGGGCAGTAGAAAGGAGGCCAATGATTAGGAGATATGGGGTGTTATAGTGGAATCATATGGTTAGGCCTGATGTGACAAGCAGGGCAGCGGCTGCCCCGAAGATGGGTCATGGGCTGGGGTCGACTATGTGGTAGGAATGTGCTTGGTGTGTCATTGGGGATTAGATGTTTTCTTGGAGGTATAGGCTTAGTAGCAGAACGAAAACGTAGGCTTGGATTATGGCTACGGCGATTTCTAAGATGGTTAGTAGGAAGAGAACTAGGAAAGTCAGTAGAGAGACTATTGGTATTGTTGAAAATAGTGCGATTGTGGCTGTGGAGATGAGTTGGATAAGTAGATGGCCTGCTGTGAGGTTCGCTGTTAGTCGTACTCCCAGGGCTAGTGGTCGAATTAGTAAGCTTGTGGTTTCGATTAGAATGAGAGCAGGGATTAGTGGTGTTGGAGTGCCTTCTGGTAAGAGGTGGCCTAGAGAGGCAGAGGGTTGATTTCGCAGGCCTGTGAGAAGGGTAGCTAGTCATAGGGGGAAGGCTAGGGCCAGGTTTATAGATAGTTGAGTGGTAGGGGTGAAGGTGTAAGGTAGTAGGCCTAATAGGTTGATTAGTAGTAGGAAGACTATTAGTGATGTTAGGATTAATGCTCATTTGTGGCCTTTTTTGTTTAGTGGGGTTAATAGTTGTTTTGTAGTGAGGTTGATGAACCATAGTTGGAGTGTTGATAGGCGATTGGTAATTCATCGGTTGTCCAGGGATGGTAGGAGTAAGGCTGGGAATGTTATTGAAATGAGGATTAGTGGGATTCCTAGTAGGGAGGGACTTGCAAATTGGTCGAAGAAGCTTAGGTTCATGGTCAGGTTCATGGGGTGGTGCTTGGGATTGTTTGGGTCTTGTTAGATGGGGGGTTTGAGGATACGAATGATAGGAGTTTGGGTTGGATGACTAGAGAAAAGGTTAGTCATGAGGTGAGCATGATAAAAAATCAGGGGTTTGGGTTTAGTTGGGGCATCTCATTAAGGAGGGGAGAGTCCTCTTTCTCTAGCTTAAAAGGCTAGCGCTGTTGCATAGCTTCTTAATGATTGGGATGATAATAGGGAGGATCAATTTTCGAAATTAGCGAGTGGGACGGCTTCTACGACGATTGGTATGAAGCTGTGGTTTGCTCCGCAGATTTCTGAGCATTGACCGTAAAAGACTCCTGGTCGAGGGGCTAGAAAGGAAGTCTGGTTTAAGCGTCCTGGGATTGCGTCAGTTTTTACACCCAGGGTGGGTACAGCTCATGAGTGTAATACGTCGTCGGCGGTGACAATGACCCGGACGGTAGCTTCTGTTGGGACAATCATGCGATGGTCTACTTCTAGTAGTCGGAAGTGTCCTAGGGGCAGGTCTGCTGTGGGTGTTATGTATGAGTCGAATGTGAGGTCTTTAAAGTCGGTGTATTCGTATGTTCAGTACCATTGGTGGCCGATGGCTTTTAGAGTGAGATCTGGTTCGTTGATTTCGTCTATTATGTAGAGGATTCGTAGGGATGGGAGAGCAAGGGTGACTAATACGGCAGCTGGGAGGATTGTTCAGACTAATTCAATTGCTTGCGCGTCGACTGTATTCGACGACAGTTTTTGTGTGAGTATTAGAGTTAATAGATATAGGACTAGGCTGCAAATTGCTAGGGCGACCATTATGGCATGGTCGTGGAATTGAATGAGTTCTTCTATGATAGGGGATGAGGCATCTTGGAAGCTAAATTGTGCGTGGTTGGCCATGTTTGGATGTTGAGGTGTACAGAGTTTTCATCTGTAATTTGGTCTTGACAAGGCCATGTAATTGTTTTACTAACACCTCTGATATGAGAAAGAAGCATAGGTGGCTATGCGGTTGGCTTGAAACCAACATATGGGGGTTCGACTCCTTCCTTTCTTGTACTTGAACGAAGGCGGGTTCTTCAAAGGTGTGGAATGGGGGTGGGCAGCCGTGGATTCATTCGACGTTAGTGCTTGTTAGTTCTGACTGGAGCGCTTTACGTTTGGATGCGAAGGCTTCTCAAATGATGAATACTAGCATGATTACAGCTGTTAGGGAGATGAGTGAACCTACGGAGGAGATAGTGTTTCATAGTGTGTAGGCATCTGGGTAGTCTGAGTAACGTCGTGGCATGCCGGCTAATCCTAGGAAGTGTTGGGGGAAGAAAGTTAGGTTGACACCTACGAATATTACTCCGAAGTGAATTTTAGCTCATGTGGAGTGGAGTGTGTATCCAGTGAATAGGGGGAATCAGTGTGTGAATCCTGCTAGGATTGCAAATACTGCTCCTATTGATAGGACGTAGTGGAAGTGAGCTACTACATAGTAGGTGTCGTGTAGTGCAATGTCTAGGGAGGAGTTTGCTAGAACGATTCCTGTTAGTCCGCCAATGGTGAATAAGAAAATGAATCCTAGTGCTCATAGTATGGGAGGGTCTCATTTAATGATTCCTCCGTGCAGTGTTGCTAGTCAGCTGAAGACTTTGATGCCGGTGGGAATGGCAATGATTATTGTGGCTGATGTGAAGTATGCTCGGGTGTCCACGTCTATTCCTACTGTGAATATGTGGTGGGCTCATACGATGAAGCCTAAGAAGCCAATGGATAGCATGGCTCATACTATTCCCATGTAGCCGAATGGTTCTTTTTTCCCTGCGTAGTAGGCGACTACGTGTGAGATGATACCAAATCCTGGGAGGATTAGGATGTAAACTTCTGGATGGCCGAAGAATCAGAAGAGGTGTTGGTATAGTACTGGGTCTCCTCCTCCTGCTGGGTCAAAGAAGGTGGTGTTGAGGTTGCGGTCAGTTAGTAGTATTGTGATGCCTGCAGCAAGTACGGGTAGGGAGAGAAGAAGAAGAACTGCGGTAATTAGTACAGATCATACGAATAGGGGTGTTTGATATTGAGATAGTGCGGGGGGTTTTATGTTGATTGCTGTAGTGATGAAGTTGATTGCTCCTAGGATCGAGGAGATGCCTGCTAGGTGTAGGGAGAAGATGGCTAAATCAACTGAGGCTCCGGCATGGGCTAGGTTTCCAGCTAAAGGGGGGTATACGGTTCATCCTGTACCAACCCCGGCTTCTACTGTAGAGGAGGCTAGTAGCAGGAGGAAAGATGGGGGGAGTAGTCAGAAGCTCATGTTGTTTATTCGGGGGAATGCTATGTCTGGGGCTCCAATTATTAGTGGGACTAGTCAGTTTCCAAAGCCCCCGATCATGATTGGCATTACTATAAAGAAGATTATTACAAAAGCGTGGGCGGTAACGATTACGTTGTAGACTTGGTCGTCTCCTAGTAGGGCACCAGGTTGGCCTAGTTCTGCACGAATAAGGAGGCTTAGGGCGGTACCCACTATGCCGGCTCATGCGCCGAAGATAAGGTACAGGGTGCCAATGTCTTTGTGGTTAGTTGAGAATAATCATCGGTTAATGAATGTCACAGGTAAGATGGCTGAGTGTGTAAGCGTTAGGCTGTAGTCCTTTTTACAGAGGTTCAATTCCTCTTCTTATCGGCTCTGTAGTGAAGTTCATAGTGAGTTGCAAGCTCATTGATGCGCATTAATCTGCGTCGGGGCCTGTAGGCAGAAGCCTGTTGGTTAGGGCATATAGCTGTTAACTATAGTGTTATGGGATCGAAGCCCATCTGTCTAGGGAGAAGTAAGGTCCTAGCTTAATTAAAGTATCTGGGTTGCATTCAGGAGATGCAGGGTAGTGTCCTGCGGATCTTATCAGAAACTAAGAGGGTTTAACTCTTGTTTAAGGCTTTGAAGGCCTTCGGTTTAAGTGATCCTAAGTTTCTTTAGAAGATAGTGGAGATTATGGGGGAAATAGGAAGGAGTAAGGTTGATGTGGTAACTAGAATGGCAATCATAATGTTGGTTGGTTTGTTGATGTGTCATTGCTTCATGTGATTTGTAGTATGTGGGGGGAGTGTAATTGTAGCGCAATATGCAAGGCGGAGATAAAAGAAGAGTCCCAGTAGGGAAAGAAGGGAGATTATTGTTGCTGCTGGGATTATGTCTTGTTTGGTTAGCTCTTGGATAATGAGTCATTTGGGCAGGAACCCGGTTAGAGGTGGGAGTCCCGCTAGGGATAGTAGGGTCAGGAAGAGTATTGCATTTAGTGAAGGGGCTTTTGTTCATGTTGTCATGAGGGTTGATAGTTTTAAGGTTTTGGTGGAATTTAGAGTGAGGAATACGGTTGTAGTTATTAATACATATAGGTAGAAGTTCAGTAAGGTGAGTTTGGGGTTGTAGGAGATGATGATGGCTATTCAGCCTAGATGGGAGATGGATGAAAAGGCTAGGATTTTTCGGATTTGTGTTTGGTTTAAGCCTATCCATCCTCCTAAGGCTGTAGAAAGTACGGCTATACATGCGAGTAATGTTGGGTTTAGAGAGGGGGATGTTATGAAGAGTAGGGTGATTGGTGGGAGTTTCATGATTGTGGATAGGAGAAGACCTGTAGTTAGAGGTGAGCCTTGTAGGACTTCAGGGAATCAGAAGTGGAATGGGACTAGCCCTAGTTTTATTGCGAGGGCTGATGTTAGGATTATGGATGATGTTGGGTGAGTTATTTGGGTAATATCTCATTGACCTGTGTATCATGCATTGGTCATGCTGGAGAACAGGACTAGGGCGGAGGCAGTTGCTTGGGTTAGGAAATATTTAGTTGCAGCCTCAGTGGCTCGAGGGTGGTGAGATTTTGAGATTAGGGGGAGGATGGCGAGGGTATTAATTTCAAGACCGGCTCAGGCCGTAATTCAGTGGTTGCTTGAAATTGTAATGGTTGTCCCTAAAAGCAGGCTGATGGTGAAGATTAGTTTTGCTTGGGGGGTCACTAGCAGGGGAAGGACTTGAACCATCATTTTCGGGGTATGGGCCCGATAGCTTATTTAGCTGACCCTACTAGAAAATAATATAAGGGAAGTATGGAGGGTTTTGATCTCTCTAGTGCAGGTTCGATTCCTGTTTTTCTAAGATGTGAAGGAAATGAGAGGACTGGTGCACCTCTATGTTCACTTTATCAAAGTGACCCTTTAAATGTTCAGGCACATTTCCTCTAGGGCTCTTAGGTATGGTGGGAGGCCTGCGTAGCAAATTGGCATGCTAGCGTGTCAGAGACATAAGGCTAGTGTGAGGGGTAGGAAGTTTTTTCATAAGAGGTGCATTAGTTGGTCGTATCGAAATCGAGGGTAGGAAGCACGGATTCATAGGAACCCTGCTGATAGGAGCAGGGCTTTTGTGGCTAGTACTACTGGAAATAGTTCTTGGGGTAGATTGAGTAGGCTAGGGTTAAAGAATAGGATGGCGGTGAGTGTGTTTATTAGTATGATGTTGGCGTATTCGGCTAGGAAGAATAAGGCAAACGGACCGGCTGCGTATTCTACGTTAAATCCGGAGACTAGTTCGGATTCTCCTTCTGTCAGATCAAAGGGGGCCCGGTTTGTTTCGGCTAATGTTGATACGTATCATATTATAGCTAGGGGTCAGCAGGAGAAGATGAGGTATAAAGGTTCTTGGGCGATTGCGAGGGTGTTTAGGGTGTAGTTCCCGCTGAGGAGGATAATTGATAGGAGGATGATAGCTAGGGTAACCTCGTAGGAGATGGTTTGTGCTACTGCACGGAGGGCTCCAATTAATGCGTATTTTGAATTGGATGCTCAGCCTGATCATAGGATTGAGTATACTGCAAGGCTAGACATGGCCAGCAGGAATAGTACTCCTAGGTTGAGGTCTGCAAGAGGAAATGGTAGGGGGAGTGGGGTTCAAATTGAGATTGCAAGAAGGAGGGCTAGAATTGGTGTAATGATGAATATAATAGGTGAGGAGGTTGATGGGCGGATGGGTTCTTTGATGAACAGTTTGATACCGTCAGCCAGGGGTTGGAGCAGTCCGAATGGGCCTACGATGTTTGGTCCTTTTCGGCTTTGTATGTAGCTCAGGATTTTACGTTCTACTAGGGTTAGGAATGCCACTGCAATTAGGATAGGGAGGGCGTAGGAGAGGGTCATGATAAGGTTGATTAGAATCGGGTAGTTGGTCATTGGGGTTTTATATAAAGCTAGGGAGAGGATTTGAACCTCTGATTTAAAGGACTTAAGCCTTTTGCATTTGCCGAGCTCTGCCACGCTAGCTGGTCCTTTTCTAGGACATGGGGGGAGGTGATAGCCTTTTGTAATTTAGTTGGTTTCATTACTTAAGGCGAAGGCTTGCCTGTAGTATTGGCCTTGCTTTTCCTATCCTTTCGTACTGGGAAGAGCTTGTCATAGATAGAAACCGACCTGGATTACTCCGGTCTGAACTCAGATCACGTAGGACTGTTAATCGTTGAACAAACGAACCCTTAGTAGCTGCTGCACCACTAGGATGTCCTGATCCAACATCGAGGTCGTAAACCTCCTTGTCGATATGGACTCTTGAAGGAGATTGCGCTGTTATCCCTGGGGTAGCTTGGTCCATTGATCAATTATATTGGATCTGGTTGCTGTTAGCACGTAGAGTGGTTGCTCTTGGTCTAGATTTATGGTCCAAAATTTGGAGGTTCTGTTTTGCTCCAAGGTCGCCCCAACCGAAAAAATGCAAGCCAGTTGCCCGTTAGGTTGGTGAGCCCGAGTTGGGTGGATGTTTTATTTGGGGTGGCTGCTGTTTTTAAAGTTCCACAGGGTCTTCTCGTCTTATGGTTTTATCCCTGCTTTTGTACAGGGAGATCAATTTCACCGATTGCCTGTAAGAGACAGTTAAGACCTCGTTTAGCCATTCATACGGGTCCCGATTTATGGGACAATTGATTGCGCTACCTTTGCACGGTCAGGATACCGCGGCCGTTGAACTATGTCACCGGGCAGGCATCACCTTCAATACTTGTCTATTGGTTTGCTGAAGGCTATGTTTTTGGTAAACAGTCGGGCCCTAATGGTTTGCCTAGTTCCTTTTACAGGTTTTAATCTTTCTTAATGGACGCTCCTCTGTCGGGTTAACAATGTGGTTAATACTCTGCTTGTTGGATTTATCGTATATTGGGTGCTTGTTAATAATGTTCAGATGTAAGCTTGCGTCGAAGAGGGAGGACCCTGGTTACTCATTCTAGCATTAATTCTCCTATTTGGTTATAGGTTAGCCTGTTAGTGGGGAGGGAGTCGTATGGATTTTATATTTTTAAGGTGCCGAGCTTTAACGCACTCTTTGTTGATGGCTGCTTGAGGGCCCACAGTACTATTGGGTGGTGATTACTTATCCGCTCGTGGAGATTGTATTCTTTTTTAAAGGAGCTGTACCTCCTTTAAATAGCCCTTAATTCGCTTCATTGGGGTTTGTGGGTTTCCTTGGAGAAGAATTAAGAGTGAACTTAGATTCGTTTCACAGGCAACCAGCTATCACCCAGCTCGATTGGCTTTTCACCTCTACTAACAAGTCATCCCACTCTTTTGCAACAGAGACGGGTTCGCTCATGATAGCTGCTCGTAAGTAGCTCGCTTGGGTTTCGGGGTGGCAAGCTTCAATTCATTTTGCTTGGTTTTTCTTGCTAGACCATGATGCAAAAGGTACAAGGGTTGATCTTTGCTGTTTTTAGCTTATGTTTTTCACTACTATTTCATCTTTCCCTTACGGTACGTGGTCTCTATCGCTCCAATGGTGTCTTTTCTATCGCCTATACTGGGACTAGCAAATGCTTTGGTTGAGTATGGTTAGTGACTTTGTTATTCCAGGTCATGTGTGTTGGGCTAGAGTTTGGCATCAAGACGACCTGGTGTGAGCAGATATCTTTCAGGCGTAAGCTGAATGCTTTCGTTAAGCTACGTCTTGGTGTTCTAAGTGCACCTTCCGGTACACTTACCTTGTTACGACTTACCTCCTCTTTGGCTGAAAAGCTTATTATTTATGGGGGGGGGGGGGCGCTTTTGAGGAGGGCGACGGGCGGTATGTACGTGCTTCAGAGCCGGCTTAAAGAGAGCTCGCTAATCTCTCTTTACTGCTAAATCCTCCTTCTAGGTGCAGTTTCATGCGCCTTTGCCGTCATGTTCTAGTTTAGAAAATGTAGCCCATTGCTTCCATTCCATGGGCTATACCTTGACCTGTCTTGCTAGCGCGTTATGGCTATTGCGTCCACTGTTGAACCTTCATGGGGGGTGGGCTGGAGACGGCGGTATATAGGCTGTCTTTGGCAAGGAATGGTCAGGTATAACGTGGATCATCGATTACAGAACAGGCTCCTCTAGGTGGGTTTGAAGCACCGCCAAGTCCTTAGAGTTTTAAGCGTTTGTGCTCGTAGTTCTCGGGCGGATGCTCCGGTTAGATCGAGCATCAAGATTTAGGGCCAGGCATAGTGGGGTATCTAATCCCAGTTTGGGCCCTGGCTTTCGTGGATTCAATTAATCGTTGGTCTAAGATTTTCTTTGAATAGTGGCCTTACTCGCATCTTGGGCTTATGACGGCTCAGTTGCTTTTTAATCTTAGTTACTTGGATAGCATGTGACCACACTTTACGCCGTTATAATGTTGATTTGGGCCTCCTGTATGACCGCGGTGGCTGGCACAGGATTTACCGGCCCTTGAAATTGCTATGACTAAGTCAAGTTTACACTCATTGCTTAATGTTAACTACTGCTGAATTCCCGTGGGGGCGTGGCAATTGCAAGGCGTCTTGGGCTACGGTTAAGGGGTGTGCCTGATGCCCGCTCCTGTCGACCTAGTAGTTAGGGGTGCCCAGGGCATCTACACTGGAGCGCGGATACTCGCATGTATATCTCTAGCAACAACCAACAGTAAGGTTAGGACTAAGTCTTTTGTTCTTGGGTGTTGGTGGCAGCCGTCTTGGCATCTTCAGTGCCATGCTTTGTGTAAGCTACAAGAAC